AATAAATGTGGAGGGAAGTGGGATAAATGGCCGATACTACTGGAAGGATTCCTCTTTGGCTAATAGGTACTGTAACTGGTATTCCTGTGATCGGGTTACTAGGTATTTTCTTTTATGGTTCATATTCAGGATTGGGTTCATCCCTGTAGTAATCGGATGAACTGAGTTGTAGACATGAAAGCGTAAGAACTCACCAGTCCCCTTCTTTCTTTGTCTGATTCGAAGGGAACGATCCTGGTGAGTTCTTAATAATCAAAACCTTTTATTCAGATAATTAACAAAACAAATGGATCCCCTTTTCCTTTCCAATGTTTCCTAAAACCCCATTTGTTTTTTCTGATGATGTTTTGAAAAATGAACTTAATTGTTTAATTCCGACCATCTGGCCTAGGTAGTATCTATCTTTCTAAGTTCATTGACTAAGTTCTATAAAATCTAAAATGACCTCTCTTTTTTGTTTGCCCACTACTTTATTATACATTATACATAAAGTACAAAGTACCAAAAAAATTATGAGAAACCTGAAAAAATAGAAACTAAGGATAGGAATATTTGAGAAACTGGTATGAAGACTCATTATTATTTGGACACAAGAAGGGGAATTTTCTTCATCCCTTTCTTGTGTCCAAGACTAGGAAGACTAATAATGCCCCGAAAAAATACGGTTCTTTTTACTAACTTGATGTTGCAAAATTTTCGGATCTAGAAATTCATTTCAGATAATTGAACCTTCTCAAACTGTTTCTTTTTAAGAACCAAAAAGATTTGTGCCAAAATAACAGATGCCAAGAAGAACAAAAGTCCTTGGACACGTAATGGATCTTGAAGTACTATTTCTGCATCTCCCTGACTAAATCCACCCACATTAGGATTACTTGTTAATGGTTGATCAAGTTTGATAGATTCACCCTCTGAAACAAGAAGTTCTGGCCCTGGAGGGATAATATCAACCACTTGACGTCCATCCGATGGATCCACTATGGTTATTTCGTATCCCCCCTTTTCTTTTCGTATAATTTTGTTTACTATACCTGCTGCTGTAGCATTATAAACTGTATTATTACTCTTGCTTCCGTCGGGATAAATCTGTCCCCGTCCCCTGTTCCCGCCTACATATATGGGATATTTTAAGAAGTGAACATCCTTTTTACTAGCGGGGTCGGGAGAAAGAATAGGAAAGGTTATTTCACTATATTTCTGACCAGGAACAGGACCTATCACAATAATATTTTTTTTTGTGGGGCGATAGCTCTGAAAAGACAGATTGCCTATCCTTTCTTTCATCTCGGGAGAAATACGGTCGGGAGGAGCTAATTCAAATCCCTCGGGTAAAATAAGAACAGCCCCCACATTCAAACCCCCCTTTTTACCATTAGCAAGAACTTGTTTTAGTTGCATATCATACGGAATTCGAACAACTGCTTCAAATACAGTATCGGGTAGTACCGTTTGGGGAACCTCAATATCCACGGGCTTATTAGCTAAATGGCAATTGGCACATACAATACGCCCAGTCGCTTCTCTTGGATTTTCATAACCCTGTTGTGCAAAAATGGGATATGCATTTGAAATGTATGTCCGAGTTATTATATATATCATGAGCGATACGGAAATGAATCGAGTAATCTGTTCCTTTGTCCAAGAAAAGGTATTTCTAGTTTGCATGGTCCAATCATTGAGCCCAAAATTTCTACAATAAATTAGGTAGGTTGCTAGTATAGTTCCCTATCCACGATTCTGCTATGTACGGAAATAAGTTTACTCGAATATAAGAGAAATCCTCTGGAGAAATAGAAAGAGTAAGTATTTTTTTGAACGCTTTCTTTATGTACAAAGTAACAAACATTATAATCGGATTAATAATTAATATCAGTGAATCATTTTTCAGTCATTCATTGAATGATAAATCACTACAAGTGATGGAGATACACGATTTAAATAATGGAAGATCCAATATTTGAAAATTGTATCTAAAATGACTGGAAAAGTGGAAACAAGACCAGATATAATTTGATCGTTATGAGCAAATCCAAAATCTTTGTAGATAGAGCTAAGCATTAGTTCCCAACCATGGGGCGAATGGAATCCAATACACAAATCCGTTAATAAAAGAATACAAAAAGCTTTGATCGTGTCGCTTACGTTATATAAGAATTCCTGAACCCAAGAGTTAAGAATAACAAGTTCTTCATTACCCAGAATAGAATAACCGCTTAGAATAATGAAACATATTATATTTGTCGAGAAGTGTAAAATCATATCGATACGATCTTCATTGTGCATCTTGATCAATTGGATTGTTTCTTTGTGTATTCCTATACTAAGCTTTTGTAGATGTGGCTCCGGATATTCCTTTATCATTTCGTTCAACAGGAAGAGTTCCTCAAATTCTATGAATTGTTCTAGAATACTATTTTCTTGAATGATATTAAAGAAAGTTTCGGGTTGCCTAGTATTCCACCAATTAGTAACCCAGGATTCTAGACTTTTATGAAATAAAAGAGAGATACACCCAGGCAAAAATACTATAGATGCAAGATATAGAAGGGGAATGAATGCTTTCTTTTTTTCCATTTTTTTCATCTGTGAATTCTTAATGAACCCACCTCGTTTGTAAACTCTATGCGATCCAATATTTCTATCAAGCAATGAGTTCTATTATAAGGTATCTTTCCTTTGAATCTATTCACTGTTTTTTATTTGTGATGTATTGGTTATGGTTAGTCCTTGAATATATAAAGAATATCCAAATAGAATAAGAGTCCGTCTCAAATTCGAATGAAGAAATAAAAAAAAATTGGACCTAATCCCGAAATGGGATAGTGTGATATAGGAGATGCCGCTAGTATTTTTTTTATTTTTTACCTCCTGATGAGAAATAATTTTCAGTTCATTTCAAAATACTTCAATCGGTACACGCAAGAAATAGGCTAATTCCGCAGCTTTTTGTTCAATTTCTCGTGGAGTCAAATTCTCATCAGTACGAGTCAAGGGAATAGCTCCCTGGCCTCGGATGTCCATATAAAGGACACGCCGAGCATAAATACCCTCTTTAACTTCTATTCTGATGGACTGAACATCTTTCATAAGGAATCGAAGGAAGATGCGACGATTTTGTCCAGGAAATCCCCAACGAAAAATACACACAATTCCTTCCTTTCTATCGAATCGATCATAACCACTACCTACATTCCAGGAGATTGTGCACCACAAATAGGAACTAATAAAGAGACCTGCGATGCCATAGAAAGACATGACGAGCCCTTGTGGAAAAAAAATGATTTGCTGAGACGGAAATAAAGATATCAAATTCCTACCAAGATAACTGGACGTTCCAACCAACAAGAATCCTAATGAACCTAAAAAAAGGATAAAGGCCCAGCAGAAATTACTTGTTTTTCGAGACCCCGTTATAAGTTCTATCCATATATGTTCTGATCGCCAACTCATACTAGATCCGGTTGCATTTTATTGAAATTGAGAGAATAACCCCCCAAAAATTTGACTTTACTCTTTTTTTTCGAAGTAACTCTCATCAACTAGCACTATTCTGATGGGAACCTTTAGGCATAATTCATCGAATTGGCTAGATGTAAAATACTAGTATCCCCTTTATATGATCTCCTATAGATAGAGATAGTGACATGCATTTCATTGACTTTACATTTCAGAGATCTGCGGATCCTGATCTATTAACATAGTCCACATGCATAAGAGCTCTTTCATTTACATTTAATTCATGTTCGGAAGAAGGCACATCTTATACGATATTCTACTAAATGGATATCCATTTTATGATCCATGTCTAATCTACGTCTTGAAAAAAATGGCTGAGATTGGGTCGCATCGGGTTTAAAAAATCTTGTTTCTTTGAACATGAAGAGATAAAGAAGCCATTGCAATTGCCGGAAATACTAGACCCACTAAAGGCACAAAAATAGATGGTAAGTTGAGAGTTGTCATAGAATGGGTACCTCGGTTTAATATTTGTACCTGTTATTCTTAATATTATATATTTTAAAATTCGTTATTAATTTTAAGTCGTATATAATTATACTATAAATGAGTATATAATAAGTGCAAGGAATGTAGAACTAAAAAAATGTACTTATTTTATTACTTTAATTTTTCTACATGGAATATATGTCTGATAAACTAACAGCTTGTTCGCCACAAAAAAATAATTGACCTTAAAGGTCTACTTGATTCCATTTTTATTCGAAGGAAAGAAAGCGTGGAGCTGAAATAACTCATTCAGAACGCCTTTTAAAAGATTACGTGGTACGATTGTATCGAATAAGCCCTTATGGAATAAATATTCAGCCGCTTGTGAACCTTCAGGTACTGTCTTATTCAATGTTTGTTCAATTACCCGTTTACCCGCAAATGCAATGTAGGCATTGGGTTCAGCAATAATGATATCCCCCAACATACCAAAACTAGCCGTCACCCCACCAGTAGTAGGAGATGTAAGGATTGATATATAGAATAACTTTTTATTTGATTGATAATCATATAAAGCCGAAGATATTTTAGCCATTTGCATCAAACTCAAACTTCCTTCTTGCATCCGTGCGCCTCCGGAAGCACATACTAGAATAAGAGGTAGAAATTTATTGGTAGCATACTCGACCAACCGGGTGATTTTCTCGCCTACTACGGATCCCATACTACCCCCCATAAACTGAAAATCCATAACCCCAATTGCTATAGGAATACCGTTTAGTTGACCTGTGCCTGTTTGAACAGCCTCAGTTAATCCTGTCTTTCTTTGATAAGAATCAATGCGCTCTTTATAAGGTTCCTCCTCTGAATGAAATTCAATGGGATCAAGAGAGACCATGTCTTCATCCAAAGGATCCCAAGTACCTGCATCAATCGAAAGCTCGATTCTATCTGAACTACTCATTTTCAAATGATATCCACATTGTTCACAAATATACATTTTTGGCTTAAAAAATTTCTTATAATTTAATCCATAACAATTTTCGCATTGAACC